TGTTGTGTGTGAGTTGGTTCCCATAGTTGAATGACAACGGTGGCTTTTCGAGTCACAGGTCTTGGGTAAATCTGAGTGGGAATTAATATGATATACTTTATGTTGTTTATTGGGGTGTGTTTTGTTTTAGGGGGGTTAGCAGTTGCATCTAATCCATCGCCATATTATGGCGTAGTTGGTCTGGTGTTAAGTTCTGTTGTTGGGTGTGGGTGGTTGTTAAGTATTGGAGCCTCTTTTGTGGCTTTGGTGTTGTTTATAATTTATTTGGGTGGGATGTTAGTGGTTTTTGTTTACTCTGTATCTTTGGCGGCGGATCCGTTTCCTGAAGCTTGAGGTGATTGACGGGTGGTGGGGTATGGGGTTGGTTTGATTGGGGTGCTTATTGTAGGGGTGGTTGTTTATGGTGTTGTAGATATTTTTAAGTTTGGGGTGGAGACTGTTGATAGTGGAGGGGGGTTTTTTATTCGGATAGATTTTAGTGGGGTTTCTATGTTTTATTCTTGGGGTGCTGGAATGTTTTTGATAGTCGGATGAGGGTTGTTGTTAACTCTTTTTGTGGTATTGGAGTTGGTGCGGGGATTGTCTTGTGGGGCGATTCGGGCAGTTTAGGGGTGTCAGAGAATAGTTTAGTTTAGAATACCAGCTTTGGGAGTTGGAGGTATAGGTTCGAGTCCTTTTTCTCTGATAATTGATGTAATTTTACATAAGAATTAAATGATTTGTGTTTATGGGGAAGTCTCCTAGTTTAAGTATGTATAAATCGTTAACAAACGTATGTGAATGATGAAATGTAAAGGCAGGGAAGTATTAGGTAAATGAATTGTGTTTTTAACGATCGATAATGAACGAATTAACGAATGAATGAATGAACAAATATTAGAGTGATTTGGGCGGTGAGGGAATGATAAAATTAATTAATTAAAAAATAAAAAAATGAAAAAAAATGATTATGGTTTGTAAAAATTTTATTAGAGAAAATGTTCTAGTTCGATTTTTGATATTAGGGAAAATTAGAGGAAATTAAAAAATGATGAAAAATTGAAAAATTATGTCTACCAGGCATTAATCTAACTGCACCATTATAAACCAAGGACAAAAGATATAAGAACCAAATGTAAAACAAAGTGCATCAGTGTAAAAATGATTCCCCTAACACGCAAACCGTCTCAGCTTTAGTGATCCTTGAGATCCACAAAACAGGACGGCAGGCATGTATGCTCACGTCAATAGATTGTATTCACCCGCCGCACTCTGAAGGGCAGAGTGAAGACGCCCCGAAAAAAAAGAGAACCAAAAGTGTTAAAAGGCTGGAATGCCGCGATCACGGACTAAAATGGTGAAATATAACCAGCCAGATGTCTCATGAAGAGCAAGTTTTGCTAGAAGCCCAGTAATGGCCCTGAAAAAGGAACCAGAGGCGCAAAAGAGCAAGTTGTGCTAGGGGTGTAGGGGGAAAGTATGGGCCTGAAGCTAGTAACGAGGGTCTTATATGCGGTGCGTTGCTGATTTCACGTGAGGTGAACGACTAATAAATAACCTGGTACGATAGCTACCGGCACTACGAGAATCTGTTTCAGGTTATGACCTGCTACCATGGATATTTTGTGGTCAAGCACTGTCGTGTTGTAGAGCATTTCCCATGTATAACTAAGCAATTTAAAGGTTTTAGCACGGTTAAGTGAGGTTTGTTCCGTAGATCATTAGGTAGGTAGTTCTTCAGAAAGTAGGATGGGGGAAAGATATTTCATGGTGATGAAAAATATGTTAATATGTCATTGTTGCATTGCATGTTTTGTCCTAGGTTGGATATCCGTGTACGTAGAGTGTGTATCAATGCACAGAAATACATAGGTTTAGCCGCAGAAGCAAGAAGTTGTTATCTGGGGGGGGAGGGGGGGGGCCCCTTTTTGGTTTATAGGGCTTTTGGGGTGGTGGGGTACTCTAAGAAGAATTATGAATCTTCATTCTTTGGTTTACAAGACCAATGTTTTTATAAACTATTAGAGTTTAGTAGTTTAGTAGTTTGTTTTCTAAAACACTGATTAGGGGGAATAGGATTAGGATGATGGTGAAATAAGAAAAAGAGGCAAGTTGTCCAATAATAATGAATGGGTGCTCTACTGGCTGGCTTCCGATTCATGTTAGAATTAGTAAGTTGGCTACTAGGGTTCAAAATAAGGTTTGGGAGAGTGGGCGGAAGGTTATTGTTCGTTGTTTAGATGTATGGAGGAGTGGGGTTAGGAATAGGATTAAGACTGAAGCGGCTAGGGCTAATACGCCGCCTAGTTTATTTGGGATTGAGCGTAGGATTGCATATGCGAAAAGGAAGTATCATTCTGGTTTGATGTGGGGAGGTGTGACTAGGGGGTTTGCTGGTGTAAAGTTTTCTGGGTCTCCTAGTAGGTTAGGTGAGAATAGGGCAAGGGATGTTAGGGGTAGGAGTATTAATGTGAAGCCAAGGATATCTTTTAGCGAGAAGTATGGGTGGAAGGGGATTTTGTCGCAGTTAGATACGATTCCGAGTGGGTTGTTGGATCCAGATTCGTGTAGGAATATAAGGTGGATTATGGCGAGACTTGCAATTAGGAAGGGTAGGAGGAAGTGGAGGGCAAAGAATCGGGTTAGGGTGGGGTTGTCTACTGAGAATCCACCTCATGCTCATTCTACAATAGTTTGGCCGATATATGGGAGGGCAGAAAATAGGTTTGTGATGACTGTGGCGCCTCAAAATGATATTTGTCCTCATGGCAGGACATATCCTACGAAGGCAGTTGCTATGAGGGTTAAGAGGAGGATGATGCCTGTGTTTCAAGTTTCTTTAAACAGGTATGATCCATAGTAAAGTCCACGTCCGATGTGAAGGTAGATACAAATGAAGAATAGTGAAGCTCCATTTGCATGTAGGTTTCGAATTAGTCATCCGTATTGGACGTTTCGACATGTGTGAGCGACGGAAGAGAAAGCTAGGGTTGTGTCTGCGGTGTAATGGGTGGCTATCAACAGGCCTGTGACGATTTGTGTAATGAGGCAGATGCCCAGTAAGGATCCGAAGTTTCATCAAGCGGAAATGTTGGAGGGGGATGGTAGGTCGATTAGGGAGTTGTTGACAATTTTTAGGAGAGGGTGGTATTTGCGTGGGTTTGGGGCCATTAAAGGAGGGGGGAAGCTTCTTATAGTGACTAGAGCAATTAAAATTGATAGGGCAAATGTTCCTAAATATGATTTAATGAGGCCCGTGTGCATTGAGGTTGAAGTTTTAGCGGCCATACGTTGAATGCTTGCGAGACCTTCGGGGCCTGTTTTTTGGTATCAGGATAAGTCGGTTAGGTGGGTGGCAATTTTTTGGCCAGTGTTAAAAATATTTGTTGGGTTGGTACGATGGGTAAGTGGGTTGAAGTAGCCCAGTGACGAAGAAAAGTTGAAAAGTGTGTTTTGTTTTGGTATAGTTAGGGTGCGAGTTATGTTCGATAATTCTAGGGCTATGGCGATTCCCAAGATGGTAACTAAGAGTGCTGCGAGCTTTGTTGTAAGTGGCATGGTCATTGGCGGTGTTTTTGAAGGTATGATGAAGGAGGTGATTAGAAAGCCAGCTAGGATACTTCCTAAGGCGAGTCGAGTGAGAGGGTTGGTGATTGTTGGGTTATTTTCGTTTGTTGGGGTGAGTGGTGATGTGTGGCTGTGTCCTGTTTGGACTAGAAGGGTGAGGCGAAGGCTGTAAGTTGCGGTAAATGATGTAGCTGTGAGGGTTAGTAGAAGGGCTCATGTGTTTAAATGAGAGGTGTTTAAGTTTTCGATAATAGGGTCTTTTGAGTAGAATCCGGCCAGGAATGGGGTTCCTATTAGGGCGAGGCTTCCAATGGTTAAGCATGAAGTAGTGATTGGAAGTGTTTTTTGTAAGCCGCCCATCTTTCGAATGTCTTGCTCGCCATTTAGATTGTGGATGATGGAGCCTGCACATAGAAATAATATAGCCTTGAAAAAGGCGTGAGTTGAAATGTGGAGGAATGCTATTTGAGGGAGGTTTAGTCCGATGGTAACTATTATTAGGCCTAATTGGCTCGATGTGGAGAAAGCAATGATTTTTTTAATATCGTTTTGTGTGAGGGCGCATGTTGCGGCGAATAAAGTGGAAAGGGCGCCAAGACAGAGGCATAGGGTGAGGGCTGTTTGGTTGTTGGAGAGTATAGGATGGGTACGAATAAGTAGGAAGATTCCAGCTACTACTATAGTGCTTGAGTGCAGGAGGGCTGATACTGGAGTTGGGCCTTCTATGGCAGCTGGAAGTCAAGGATGAAGGCCAAATTGAGCTGATTTTCCTGTAGCAGCTAGGATTAGGCCGAGAAGGGGAAGTGTTGGGGTCTTATTAGGGGAGATTGTCTGTTGAATTTCTCATGAGTTTATGGTGGAAGCTATTCATGCTAGGCTTAAGATTAGTCCGATGTCTCCGATTCGATTATATAAAATGGCTTGCAGGGCGGCAGTGTTGGCTTCTGCTCGGGCTTGCCATCATCCGATTAAAAGGAATGATATGATTCCTACGCCCTCTCAACCGATAAATAAAAGAAATATATTGTTGGCGGTGGTTAGGAGAAGCATGGCGACTAGAAAGATTAGGAGGTAGGTGAAGAATTTTGTGACATGTGGTTCTGATGCTATGTATCAGGAGGCAAATTGGAGAATAGATCATGTTACGAATAAGGCAATGGGGAGGAATATTGTAGAGTATTGGTCGATTTTGAAGCTAAGTGGAATTTTAAAGTTTATGATAAATTTTCATTCTCAGTTGGAAATAATACTTTCTATTCCAGAGTGTAGGAATAAGGTTATTGGAATTAAGCTTGTTATGAAGGCGATTTTGACGGAGTGTGTGATTGAATTTGGGGTGTTTCGTGCGGGAATGATAAGGGCGGGTACGATAATGATTGTTATGGTGAGAAGGATTGAAGTGTTAAGAAGGAGGGCAGATTCCACTACTTTTACTTGGATTTGCACCAAGATGGGTGGTTCCTAAGACCAATGGATTGCTGTTATCCTTTAAAAGTAAGGAGGCTGGAGTTTTAATTCCAGGCACAAGAGTTAGCAGTTCTTGTTGGTTATACCCCCTCCTCGGCAGGTAAGAAGGGTTTAACTTCTATTTTTAGATTCACAGTCTAATGTTTGGATTGAAACTATACTTGCCTAGATTGGGGGTATTAGTTATGTGATGAGTTCTGGTTTTATGATAAGTAGGATTATGGGTATTGCGTGGAGGATTATTAAGGTGTGTTCTCGTGTGGAGGAGCTTTGGATGAGCGTGATATGTTTTGGGAGCGGGCCTCGTTGGGTTGTAAGGAGTATGAATAGGGTGTAGGCTGCGGTTATTAGGGTTGCGGTTCCTGTTAGGATTAGTGTGGTGGGGGATCAGTTGAATAGTGAGATTATGATGGTTAGTTCGGCTATAAGGTTGGTGGTAGGTGGGAGGGCTATGTTGGTTAAATTGGCAATGAGTCATCATGTGCTTATGAGTGGTAGTAAAGGTTGCAGTCCTCGGGTAAGAAGTAGAATTCGGCTGTGGGTTCGTTCGTAGTTTGTATTAGCAAGACAGAATAGTATTGATGATGTTAGTCCGTGAGAGATTATTAAAATTATTGCTCCTGAGAAGGATCAATGGGTTTGAATTATGCTAGCGGCGATGACTAGGCCTATGTGGCTTACAGAGGAGTAGGCGATTAAGGATTTTAGGTCTGTTTGGCGTAGACAGACGGAGCTGGTTATTAAAGCCCCTCATAGGGCGATGGCAAGAAGGGGGTATTGAATGGGGTTTGAATGGTGGCTTATTAGCAGGGTGACTCGTATGATGCCGTATCCTCCTAGTTTAAGTAGGATAGCTGCAAGGAGTATAGAGCCAGCGATTGGGGCTTCTACGTGTGCTTTGGGGAGTCACAGGTGGACTCCATATAGCGGTGCTTTTACTATGAAAGCCAGTAGAAGAGCAAGGGTTGACAGGTGGATTGTTCATGAGTTAATTGTGTGGGCTGGGTAGGCCAATTTGAGTATAGAGAGGTGTAGGGTTCCTATTTGTGAGTGTAGGTGGAGGATGGTTACTAGTAGTGGTAGGGAGCTGATGAGGGTATAAAATAGTAAGTAAATGCCTGCGCTTAAGCGCTCTGGTTGGTTGCCTCAGCGGGTGATTAAGATAAGGGTTGGAATTAGGGTTGCTTCGAATGAGATGTAAAATAGTATTAGTTCTGTGGCTGAGAATGCTAGGATGATTATAGGTTGGATAATGATGAGTGTGGAAATAAAAGTTCGTTTTCGTGAGATTGGTTCATGTTGGAGGTGGTTTTGGCTGGCTAGTATTATTATTGGTAAGAGTCAGCAGGATAGGGTTAAAAGAGGGGATGAGATTTGGTCAATTCCCGTTCATGTAGTGGTGTATTTAAGGGGCAGGTGTGATGGGGTTAGTCACTGAAGGCTAAGTAGGGCAATTAAGAGGCTGTACGAGGTGGTGTTAACTCAGAGGTATTTTGGTGGGGATAGAAGGGTTGTGGGGAGGAGTATGGCTGTTGGTAGAATGATTTTTAGCATTGTAGAAGGTTGAAGTTGTGAAGGTGATCAGAGCCGTGGGTTCGTGTAGAGGCTACGAGTGCGGCTAGGCCGGTGCCTGCTTCGCAGGCGGAGAATGCTAGTATTAGTACAGGAATAAGGGTGAGTGATGTAGTATGATTTTCTACGGGTCAGATTGACAGGGCGGTGTACATTGATAATATTATACTCTCAAGGCAGAGTAATGCTGAGATTAAGTGTGTTCGGTGGAAGGTTAATCCTAGGCAGCTTAGGGTGAAGGCTGAATAGAAGCTTAGGTGTATTAGTGACATGAAGAAAGTCATAGAGTGTGGCTATGATCGGTTGAGTCGAAATCAACTATCTTGGTTAGACTAACTTTCTTGTTATTCTGCTCATTCTAGTCCACCTTGGGTTCATTCATAGATAAATCCAAGGGCGAGTAAGAGAATAATGGTAAATGTTCAAGTCAGGGTTGTGGTTGGTGATTGTAGTTGGGTGGCTCAAGGAAGGGGGAGGAGTAGTGCGATTTCCAGGTCGAATAGGAGAAATAAGATTGCTACTGAGGAAGAATCGGATAGAGAATGGGAGTCGGGCAGATCCGAGGGGGTCAAATCCACATTCGTATGGAGAAAGTTTTTCCGAGTCTGGGTTAGTTTGGGCCAATCAGAAGTTGAGAGCTACTAGGGCAATGCTTAGGGCTAGGGATAGAGAGAGTATAAATAAGATTATGTTGATTGCTCTTCTCTGGGTTTGAACCAGATTCTAAGGATTGGAAGTCGATTGTAATTAGTATACTAGAAGAGCAGGATCCTCATCAATAGATGGTTATATAGAGGAATAATCAGATAATATCAACGAAGTGCCAGTATCAAGCTGCTGCTTCGAAACCAAAATGATGGTTTGATGTGAAGTGGAATTTGGTTAGGCGCAGGAGGCATACTATGAGGAATGATGAGCCGATGATGACGTGTAGGCCGTGGAATCCTGTGGCAACGAAGAAAGTTGAGCCATATACACTGTCAGCGATTGAGAAGGGTGTTTCGTAGTACTCTATAGCTTGGAGGCAGGTGAAGTATAATCCGAGAAGGATGGTCAAAGTGAGTGCGTGGATTGCTTGTTTGCGGTTACTTTCTGTAATGCTGTGGTGAGCTCAGGTGACTGTAATACCTGATGCTAGTAGAATAGCTGTGTTGAGGAGGGGTACTTCTAGGGGGTTTAGGGGCTTAATACCTGTGGGGGGTCATTGACCTCCTAGTTCTGGGGTGGGTGTGAGACTAGAGTGGAAGAAAGCTCAGAAAAATCCTATAAAGAAGAATACTTCTGATGTAATGAATAAGATCATTCCGTAGCGTAGACCTTTTTGGACTGTTGGGGTGTGATGGCCTTGGAAGGTACCTTCGCGTACTACATCTCGTCATCATTGGGCTATTACTATAATTATGGTTAGTAGTCCCATGGATAGTAGTAAATAGGAGTTGTAGTGGAATCAAATGGTTAGGCCTGAGGTTACGAGTAAAGCAGCTGTTGCTCCGAAGAGGGGTCATGGGCTTGGGTCAACTATGTGATACGAATGAGCTTGGTGGGCCATTAGATATTTTCTTGTAAGTATAGGCTTAGAAGTAGGACGAATACGTAGGCTTGAATTATGGCCACTGCCACTTCTAGAATTGTTAGTAGGAGTAGGATAGCGGCGGTTAGGATCGAGATTGTTGGTATGATTGATATGAGGGCGACTGTGGCAGTTGATGTGAGTTGGATAAGTAGGTGGCCTGCTGTGAGATTTGCTGTTAAGCGTACTCCAAGGGCTAATGGGCGAATTAATAGACTTGTTGTTTCGATTAGGATTAGTGCTGGGATGAGGGGGGTTGGGGTGCCTTCTGGCAGGAGATGGGCGAGGGAGATTGAAGGTTGATTACGTAATCCAGTGAGGAAGGTCGCTAGTCATAGTGGAAAGGCAAGAGCTATGTTTATGGATAATTGGGTTGTGGGAGTGAATGTGTATGGTAGGAGTCCTAAGAGGTTAATTGAGAGTAATAATATCATTAGGGATGTTAGGATCAGGGCTCATTTATGGCCCTTTTTGTCTAGCGGGTTTATTAATTGTTTGGTGACGGTGTTAATGAGTCATGTTTGTAGGGTAGATAGGCGATTTGTGATTCAGCGGTTTTTTTGTGATGGTAATAAAAGAGCTGGAAATAGTAGAGATGGGATGGTTAGTGGAATTCCTATGAGGCATGGACTAGTGAATTGGTCGAAGAAGCTTAAGTTCATGGTCAGGTTCAGGGGGAAGTTTTAGTGATTGTCTTGGCTTTGTTTGATGGGAGGTTGGTGCAAGTGAATGTGATTAGTTTTGGTTGAATTAAAAGTGAAAATGATAATCATGATAAAAGTATAATGAAAAATCATGGGGTTGGGTTGAGTTGAGGCATATCATTAAGGTGAAGTAAAATTTCACTTTCTCTAGCTTAAAAGGCTAGTGCTGTTGCATAGCTTCTTAATGATTAAGAAGATAGTGTGGAAGATCAGGATTCAAAGAAGTTGAGTGGTGTGGATTCAACTACAATAGGTATAAAACTGTGGTTAGCACCACAAATTTCCGAACATTGGCCGTAAAAAATCCCGGGACGAGTGGTAATAAATGATGTTTGGTTGAGTCGTCCTGGGATTGCGTCTGTTTTTACTCCTAGGGTTGGGATGGCTCAGGAGTGTAATACGTCGTCGGCGGTGACAATAATGCGAATTAAGGATTCTATTGGGATGATAATTCGGTGATCCACTTCTAGTAGGCGGAAGTGGCCTATGGGTAGTTCTATTGTGGGGACTATGTAGGAGTCGAATATGAGCTCATTGAAGTCTGTGTATTCGTAGGATCAGTATCATTGGTGTCCGATGGCTTTTAGGGTTAGATCTGGTTCGTCAATTTCATCTATTATGTAAAGAATTTGTAGGGAGGGGAGGGCAAGTAGGATAAGAACAATGGCGGGCAGGATTGTTCAGACTAGTTCTACTTCTTGAGCATCTACTGTGTTTGATGAGAGTTTTTCTATTAATATGAGTGCAAGGAGGTAAAGGACTAAGCTGCAGATTGCTAGGGCTACTATTAGAGCATGGTCGTGAAATTGGACAAGTTCTTCTATGATAGGTGATGAGGCGTCTTGGAATCCAAGTTGGGAGTGGTTGGCCATGTGGGGCATACAGGGGTCTCACCTGTGATTTGGTCTTGACAAGGCCATGTAATGGATTTACTAATGCGCCATAAAGAAAGAAGCATAGATGGTTTAATGCGGTTGGCTTGAAACCAATGTATGAGGGTTCAATTCCTTCCTTTCTTGGATTTGGACAAAGGCTGGCTCTTCGAATGTGTGGTATGGGGGTGGGCAGCCGTGGATCCATTCGATGTTGGTGTGTGTGAGTTCTGATTGTAGGACTTTGCGTTTGGAGGCGAACGCTTCTCAGATAATAAATAAGAGTATGATTACGGCTGTTATAGAGATTAAGGAGCCGATTGAGGATAGGGTGTTTCATAGAGTATAGGCGTCTGGGTAATCAGAGTATCGACGTGGCATGCCAGCTAAGCCGAGGAAGTGTTGTGGGAAGAATGTGAGATTTACACCTGTGAATATGACTCCGAAGTGTGTTTTGGCTCATGTGCTGTTGAGGGTATATCCTGTGAATAGAGGGAATCAGTGGGTGAATCCTGCTAGGATGGCGAATACAGCTCCTATTGAAAGTACATAGTGGAAGTGAGCAACTACATAGTATGTATCATGTAGTGCAATGTCTAAGGAGGAGTTTGCTAGGACAATTCCAGTTAGGCCCCCAACAGTAAATAGGAAGATAAAGCCTAAGGCCCAGAGCATGGGGGGGTCTCATTTGATGGTGCCTCCGTGAAGTGTAGCTAGTCAGCTGAATACTTTAATTCCTGTTGGGATGGCAATGATTATTGTTGCGGATGTGAAGTATGCTCGGGTATCTACGTCTATTCCTACAGTGAATATGTGGTGGGCCCATACAATGAACCCAAGGAATCCAATTGATAGTATAGCTCAGACTATCCCTATGTAGCCGAATGGTTCTTTTTTTCCGGAGTAGTATGTTACTACGTGGGAAATAATTCCGAATCCAGGGAGGATGAGAATGTAAACTTCTGGGTGGCCGAAGAATCAGAATAGGTGTTGGTATAGAATTGGGTCACCGCCTCCTGCTGGGTCAAAGAATGTGGTGTTTAGATTACGATCTGTGAGTAATATGGTGATGCCAGCAGCAAGGACTGGTAAGGATAAAAGGAGCAATACCGCGGTAATAAGTACTGATCAGACGAATAGTGGGGTTTGGTATTGTGAGATGGCTGGGGGTTTTATGTTAATGGCTGTTGTAATAAAGTTGATGGCCCCTAGAATGGATGATACACCTGCAAGGTGGAGTGAGAAGATGGCCAAGTCCACTGATGCTCCTGCATGTGCTAGGTTACCAGCTAGTGGGGGGTATACAGTTCATCCTGTTCCGGCTCCGGCTTCTACTGTTGAAGAGGCCAGAAGCAGTAAAAATGATGGTGGGAGGAGTCAGAAGCTTATGTTGTTCATGCGTGGGAATGCTATGTCGGGGGCGCCAATTATTAATGGTACAAGTCAATTACCGAATCCTCCAATTATGATTGGTATGACTATAAAAAAAATTATTACAAATGCGTGAGCGGTAACGACCACGTTATAGATTTGGTCGTCTCCAAGTAGTGTACCTGGTTGGCCTAGTTCTGCTCGGATAAGCAGGCTAAGGGCTGTGCCGATTATACCAGCTCATGCGCCGAAGATGAGGTATAGGGTGCCGATGTCTTTGTGGTTGGTTGAAAATAATCATCGATTGATAAAGGTCACAGGTAAGATGGCCGAGTGTTAGGCGTTAGGCTGTAGTCCTTTTTACAGGGGTTTAATTCCCTTTCTTATCAGTTCTGTGGTGAAATTCATGTTGAGTTGCAAACTCATTGATGTGCATTGCAGTGCACCAGGACTTAATTTTAGACGGAAGCCTGCAAGGTTAAGGCATTTAGCTGTTAACTAGAGTTTTGTGGGATCGAGGCCCACCTGTCTAGAGAAAGGTTAAGGTCCTAGCTTAATTAAAGTGCCTGAGTTGCATTTAGGTGATGCAGGGTAGTGTCCTGCGGACTTTAGCAGAAACTAAGAGAGTTCAACTCTTATTTAAGGCTTTGAAGGCCTTTGGTTTATTAGGTTAATCCTAAGTTTCTAAATTTGGGCTGGGATCAGGGGGGATACGGGGAGCAGTAAAATAGATATGGAGGCTGTGATTGGGATTAGAATGTTTGTTGATTTGTTGATGAGTCAGTGTTTTGTGTGGTTCGCGGGGTGGGGCGGAAGTGTGATTGATGAATAGTATGTGAGACGGAGGTAGAAAAATAAACTTAGTAGAGATAACAGGGAGATGATTAAAGCTGCTGTAGACATTTCTTGCTTAGTTAGTTCTTGGATGATTAGTCATTTGGGTAGGAATCCAGTGAGTGGTGGTAGGCCGGCTAATGATATGATGGTGAGTATTAAAGTTCCATTGAGTATTGGGGTTTTTGTTCATGAGGTTATTAGTGTTGGTAGTTTAGTGATGTTGGATGAGCTAATGGAAAGGAAGATGGCAGAGGTTATGAGGGTATAGAGAATGAAAGTTAAGATGGTGATTTTTGGTGAGTAGATGATGATAATAGTTATTCATCCGAGGTGAGAGATGGACGAGAAAGCCAAGATCTTTCGGATTTGTGTTTGGTTGAGACCCATTCAACCACCTAGTGCGGTTGAAGATAGGGCTATCAGGGTGAGTATAGTGGGGTAAAGAGAGTTTGATGTGAGGAGGAGGATAATTAATGGAGGAAATTTTATTAATGTTGATAGTAGTAGGGCTGTGATTAGTGGTGAACCTTGCAGGACCTCTGGGAATCAGAAGTGGAATGGGGTTAGTCCCAGTTTTATGGCGATTGCTATTGTGATTAATACACATGATGTTGGGTTGGTTAGTTGAGTAATGTCCCATTGTCCTGTGACCCAGGCATTGGTTATACCTGCAAATAGGATTATGGTAGAAGCAGCGGCTTGGGTGAGGAAGTATTTAATTGCGGCCTCGATGGCTCGTGGGTGGTGGGATTTTGAAATTATTGGAATGATAGCGAGGGTGTTGATTTCCAGGCCAGCCCAAGCTATTGCTCAATGGCTACTTGTGGTTGTGATGAGGGTTCCTAGAGCGAGGCTTACGGCTGTAATTAGTTTTGCATGTGGGTTCATTAGTAGGGGAAGGGGTTGAACCATCATTTTCGGGGTATGGGCCCGATAGCTTTGTTAGCTGACCCTACTAGAAAATAATATAAGGGAAGTATGGAGGGTTTTGATCTCTTCTGTGTAGGTTCGATTCCTACTTTTCTAAATCCCTTGACAGTTCGGCTTATAGGAAATGAGAGGATTGGTGTACCTCTATATTCACTTTATCATAGTGACCCTTTGGGTTCAGGCACATTTCCTTAGACAAGGAGGTAGGCCTGCGTAGGAGATTGGCATGCTTGTGTGCCAAAAGCATAGGGCTAGTGTTAGTGGGAGAAAGTTTTTTCATAAGAGGTGCATGAGTTGGTCGTAGCGGAATCGTGGGTATGAGGCACGGATCCATAGGAATCCGGAGGATAATAGTAATGTTTTAGTGGCTAGAACAAGTGGAAATAGTTCTGATGGTAAATTAAGTGAACTTGGGTTTAGAAATAAAATGGTAGTTAATGCATTTATTATTATAATGTTAGCATATTCTGCTAGGAAAAAGAGGGCAAATGGACCTGCGGCATATTCTACGTTAAATCCAGATACTAGTTCGGATTCTCCTTCTGTGAGGTCAAAGGGAGCTCGGTTTGTTTCGGCAAGTGTTGAAATGTATCATATTATGGCTAGGGGTCATGAGGAAAAAATAAGATACATGGGTTCTTGGGTGGTAGCAAGTGTGCTTAGGGCATAATTTCCGCTAGGTAGGATTGTGGACAAGAGGATGATAGCTAGTGTTACTTCATAGGAGATAGTTTGTGCTACTGCTCGCAGGGCTCCGATTAAGGCATATTTTGAATTTGAGGCTCAACCAGACCATAGGATAGAGTATACTATGAGGCTAGACATTGTGAGTAAGAATAGTAGCCCTAGGTTCATGTCAGTAAGAGAAAATGGAAGTGGAAGTGGGATTCAAATGGTTAGGGCTAGTAGGAGGGCCAAAGTTGGGGTTAGTAGAAATAATAGACGGGATGAAGTGGAGGGTTGGACAGGTTCTTTAATGAAAAGTTTTACTCCGTCTGCCAGGGGTTGGAGAAGTCCAAAAGGCCCAACAATGTTTGGGCCTTTTCGGGCTTGTATGTAGCTTAGGATTTTTCGCTCCACTAGTGTGAGGAAGGCCACTGCAATAAGGATTGGGATGGCATAGGAGAGGGCGATGGGTACGCTTATTATAATTGGAGTGTGGGTCATTGGTGATAGTTGTAGCTAGGGAGAGGATTTGAACCTCTGAATAAAGGGTTTAAGTCTTTTGCATTTGCCGGGCTCTGCCACACTAGCATCCTTGTCTTGGATTGGTATTGTCAGCCCACTTGATAGCTTGGTTGTATTCTTTATTTGAGGGGAAGGCGTGCTTGTGGCATGGGCCTTATTTTTCCGGTCCTTTCGTACTAGGAAGAATCTGGCATAGATAGAAACCGACCTGGATTACTCCGGTCTGAACTCAGATCACGTAGGACTATTAATCGTTGAACAAACGAACCCTTAATAGCGGTTGCACCATTAGGATGTCCTGATCCAACATCGAGGTCGTAAACCCCCTTGTCGATATGGGCTCTTGGAGGGGATTGCGCTGTTATCCCTGGGGTAGCTTGGTTCATTGATCAGTTATACTGGGTCTGGGTACTATTTGTACGTTGAGAGGTTGCTCTTGGTTAGGAGGGTATTTCCTATTTCTGGAGGATTTGTTTTTCTCCAGGGCCGCCCCAGCCGAAAAATATAGGCCAGCAGCAGTAGTTAGTAGTGGGCCTGGTAGGCCAGATAGGTTTGGTTAGCTGTGGTTATGGATTTTAAAGTTCCACAGGGTCTTCTCGTCTTATGAGTTTATCCTCGCTTTTGCACGGGGAGATCAATTTCACTGATTATTTGCAAGAGACAGTTAGGACTTCGTTTAGCCGTTCATACAAGTCTCGATTTATGGGACAATTGATTGCGCTACCTTCGCACGGTTAGGATACCGCGGCCGTTAAACGATATTGGTCACTGGGCAGGCATCACCTTCAATACTTGGTGGGCTGAAGGCTATGTTTTTGGTAAACAGTCGAGTCCTTAGTTTGCCGAGTTCCTTTTGCAAATTTAAATCTTTCCTTAATTAGGCGCTCCTGAGTGGGGTTAACAGTAGAAGAAAAGAATATGAAGTCTTGTTTTAATTTTGATATATACTCTGTCTAATAATATTATGGATGTAAGCTTGCGCCTTGGAGAAGGGGGGGGGGCCTCCCTCTTTCTAGTTACTCATTTCAGTATTAATGCGCCTATTGCTATAGGTTGGCCTGTTATGGGTTTAGGGATTCATGCTGTTTTAGTATTTTTACGGTTAGAGCTGTGACGCACTCTTTGTTGGTGGCTGCTTTAGGGCCAACAGTTGTGATGGGTGGTGGGGTTGTAATTATCCGCTTGTGGAGGTTGTGTCCTTTTTTAAGGGGGCTGTACCCCCCTTAAGTTGCTCCTGAGTGACTACAGTGGTTGTTATGATTGATTTCGTGAGGGGAGTGGTCAGGGGGGAACTTAAATTCATTTCACAGGCAACCAGCTATCACCCAGCTCGGTAGGCTTTTCACCTCTACTAACAAGTCATCCCACTCTTTTGCTACAGAGACGGGTTAGCTCATATATATAGCTGCTTGTGAGTAGCTCGCTTGGGTTTCGGGGAGGCAAGCTTAAGTTCATTTTGCTTGGTTTTTCTCACTGAACCATGATGCAGGAGGTACAAGGGTTTATCTTTGCTGTTTTGTGCTAGTGGTTTCATTGTTATTTCATCTTTCCCTTGCGGTACTTTTCTCTATTGCGCCGGGGTTCCTTTTCTATCGCCTATACTAAGTATGTAAAATGTTTTGTTTTTGTGGAGAGGTGGTTTTGTTTAGGGGAGTATGTAGGTTGGGCTAGAGTTTAGTTTCAAGATGACCTGAGTTGTAAACAGGTGTCTTTCAGGTGTAAGCTGAGTGCTTTTAGTTTAGCTACATCTTGGTATTCTAAGTGCACCTTCCGGTACACTTACCTTGTTACGACTTACCTCATCTTTAGCTGACTGGGGTATTAATTTATAAGTAGTGTTGCTTGTGAGGAGGGTGACGGGCGGTATGTACGTATCCCAGGGCCGGTTTAAAACAGGCATTATGGTCGTGTTTTACTGCTAAATCCGCCTTCGTGAGGTGAGTTTCAGATCCTCTTTCGTTAATAATCTGTACCAGAAAATGTAGCCCATTTCTACCCCCCCATGGGCTATACCTTGACCTGTCTTTTTAGCGGGGTAAGCTGTTGTGCTCACTATTATTCTCTCAGAGGAGGTGAGCTGGCGACGGCGGTATATAGGCTGCACATGGCAAGGAGGGGTCGGGTGTAGCGCGGGTTATCGATTACAGAACAGGCTCCTCTAGGTGGGTTTGGGATACCGCCAAGTCCTTAGGGTTTTAAGCGTTTGTGCTCGTAGTTCCCTGGCGCATGCTTTGGTAGTAGAAAGCATTTTAATTTAGGGCCAGGCATAGTGGGGTATCTAATCCCAGTTTGTCCCCTGGCTTTCGTGGGGTGGGTTGGTCGCTGGCAGCTGAGGGTATGTTGATATTGGGTTTGGGTGTGTCTTAGGCTTATGACAGCTCAGACACATTTTGGCCTCAGCTGGGGAAGCGATACATGTTGGGCCACTCTTTACGCCGTATACGGTTAATTTGGGTCTCTTGTGTGACCGCGGTGGCTGGCACAAGATTTACCGGCCCTGTCTTACCATAACTAAGTCGAGTTTTCACTCATTGCTTAATGTTAATTACTGCTGAGTACCCGTGGGGGTGTGGCTAAGCAAGGTGTCTTAGGCTACAATTAAGAGTGTGCCTGATACCCGTTCCTTTTGCCTTGATAAGGGTTAAAGGGCATTTACACTGTGACGCGGATACTTGCATGTATAGATTTGGTAGAAACTAACAGTAAGGTTAGGACTAAGTCTTTTGTCCCCGGGTAGATATTAATAACCGTCTT